AAACTTTTTGAATGTCCTGTGGATACTGATTTAGCTAAAGAAAAAGCCTTTAGCGCAGCCAAATATCCTTTTTTCTTCCAAATACTTTTACGAATACGTTTTTTTGACATAGAAGTACGTTTTTTTGGAACTGCCATTAAAAAAAAAAAAGAGTTAGTCATTTTTATCATTGGATGTGAAAGACATATATTGCTCAAAAAGGATTGGCCCTTTTTCACTATTTATTATCTATACTTTACTTAACTTATTACATAGATAACCACTTTTCATAACATAGAAATAGTTTCTACATAACAAACAAAAAATATATATATTTTTTTTTGTTTGTTTTTTGTATTGATTTGTTTTGTGCACATCTCATATACTCTTTCTACTAGAAAAGAAAATATCTTTTGATAATTATCTTTTCTTATTCTAGTTTATTTTATGTTTTTTTTTTATTTTTTGTATCTCTATTACATAAAATATACAATCTTCAAATAAAAAAAACTAGTATTGATTGTTTTGTTATTTTTTTTTTTTTTTATAGCCCCATTTAAATCCATGTTTACGGTATCTATTACCACTAAAAAGAAATTGATTGCTATTCAGAAAGAACAAAAAAGTTTCCAACTCATATTTTATTTTAGTCTGTTTATAACACATTTAATAAGTATTAAGACTCTTCTCCCATCTCCTTATATAATTTTATTATAATTTTTAATAATTTGACATTTTTTTTTCTATTAATGAAATTGATCAATTTCAGGGCGACTATCCATAATTTTTATTTAAATAAAACTACTATAGTTAGTCTGTTAAAAACGAGACATTACCAGATAAAGGTCATTTTAGTAATATCTAGTAATATCTTATTTCAGTTCTATGTCAAATAAGAAACATTATAGTATTTCATTTATAATAAGCATAAGTTTTCTTATTGAATGAATTGGAATTCAATCAATCAGTTCCACAATGAATTAGATACTTACTTTAAATATTTTAACTATAATAATAATAATAAAGTTTCTTTTTATTGAATTCTGTTATTAGCAGGTACTGGGTCCATATCTGAACCAAGTATTTTACTGGTGTTGGTGAAACTTGTTTTACTATACTATACTATAGGGTTATAAATCATCAAAACAGTAGAATAATAAAAAATTCCATATTTTTTTTATCTTAATTTCAATTTAATAAAAATTTATCTTTAGTGAATCACCAGGTAATAAGTTTTACCTAGTCATTTGGTCATATCATTCAATTAAACGAATTGGAACTTTTTGAATTATTCAATAAATAATATATGGAAAAAGTCAGATCGATTAAGAATTAAAATATTTTAGTTTTTCATAATTTTTTTACTGATTTGTTTTATTCTTCTTCCTTCCAAAATAGATAAGAGTTGGTGAATCGGAAACAATTAAATTAATAAAAAAAGAATTTCAAATTTGCTTTATTATGGAACATACATATCAATATGCATGGATAATACCTTTCCTTCCACTCCCTGTTACTATGTCAATAGGATTTGGACTTCTATTTTTTCCAACAGCAACAAAAAATATTCGTCGTATGTGGGCTTTTCCTAGTGTTTTACTGCTAAGCATAGCTATGGTTTTTTCGGCCAATCTGTCTATTCAACAAATAAAAGGAAGTTTTATTTATCAATATCTATGGTCCTGGACCATCAATAATGATTTTTCCTTAGAGTTTGGATACTTTATTGATCCGCTTACTTCTATAATGTTAATATTAATTACTACTGTTGGAATTATGGTTCTTATTTATAGTGACAATTATATGTCTCATGATAGAGGATATTTGAGATTTTTTTCTTATATGAGTTTTTCCAATGCTTCAATGTTGGGATTAGTTACTAGTTCCAATTTGATACAAATTTATATTTTTTGGGAATTAGTAGGAATGTGTTCGTATTTATTAATAGGTTTTTGGTTCACACGACCAATTGCAGCAAGTGCTTGCCAAAAAGCTTTTGTAACCAATCGTGTAGGGGATTTTGGTTTTTTATTAGGAATCTTAGGTTTTTATTGGATAACAGGAAGTTTTGAATTTCGGGATTTGTTCGAAACATTTAATAAGTTGATTGATAATAATGAGGTTAATTCTTTATTTACTACTCTGTGTGCCTCCCTATTATTCCTCGGTGCAGTTGCTAAATCCGCACAATTTCCCCTTCACGTATGGTTACCTGATGCCATGGAGGGGCCTACTCCCATTTCGGCTCTTATACATGCTGCTACTATGGTAGCAGCGGGAATTTTTCTTGTGGCTCGGCTTCTTCCTCTTTTCACAGGCATACCTTATATAATGAATTTCATTTCTTTGATAGGTGTAATAACACTATTATTAGGAGCTACTTTAGCTCTTGCTCAAAGAGACATTAAAAGAAGTTTAGCCTATTCTACAATGTCTCAATTGGGCTATATTATGTTAGCCCTGGGGCTAGGTTCTTATCGAGCTGCTTTATTTCATTCGATTACTCATGCCTATTCTAAAG